AAATTAAAAAAATTACATTAGTGTAATAGACGTATTTTAGGCTAAGAATTTACCACTTGAGGTTTAGTCCTGTTTCCGGGGGGTTTACAGGGTGTTAAGGATCTCAGGGGTTTAGGGGGGTAGGGGGGTTTAAACGACGAAACCCCAGGGGGATCTTACAGGAGGTGTTTTGAGTAGATGTAATTATTATGTCCTTGAAATCAGTTATGAAACTAATTAAAGAATATCTTTCTAACATGCATTTTCCTATCACTTTTACTGAAATATGTTATGTACCACCTTCGTTTCTTGAGACCGTTGCACTGTGAAATGCCTGTCGAAAGGAAAAAAGAAAAATCCAACCCCCTATCCTCTGGAATAAGTGCTCGGCATGTTGGGTAACGAGTTTGATGTTTGACAGCATTAACTTATGCAAGGGTCAATGAAAGTGTGTGAAATATTTCGATACATGGCCCTGAAGTAGGAACCAAATGCCAGGAATAGTTCATTACGTGAAACCCTCACAATTACTGTCCTTGACCATCAATAACCGTATGCATTACTTTATACTAGTTGGTAGGTTCTTACTGCGCAAATCATTACAATTACATTATATATCTGACTAAGAATAAATGTATTATCATACATATAAATGTATTATCATACATATAAATGTATTATCATACATATAAATGTATTATCATACATATAAATGTATTATCATACATATAAATGTATTATCAAAGAGTAGTTTAGCTTAGAATCTCGGCTTTGGGAGCTGAAGGTGGGAGTTAGAATCTCCTCTCTTTGAAGTACCAAGGAGGATTTCAACCTCCGACATCCGGCTTACAAGACCGGCGTTCTAGGCTTTTGAACTACTGGTACACTGTCACTCGAAGAGTTTGTTTTCTGCCCATGCTGCTGCTGGTATTAAGAACAAAAAGAGCGAAAAATATAGGACAGATGCGATTTGGCCAATGATGATGAATGGATGTTCTACAGGCATGCCTCCAATTCAGGTGAGAATGGCCACATCGGCGATTAGGACTCAGAATAGGAATTGGCTGGCGGGGCGAAAGGTTAGTGCTCGTTGCTTAGAGGTGTGGAGGATTGGAACTAGTATTAAAACTAGGATTGAGGCTAGTAGTGCTAAGACTCCGCCTAATTTGTTTGGGATTGATCGAAGGATGGCATAAGCGAATAGGAAATACCATTCGGGTTTGATGTGGGGAGGGGTGACGAGGGGGTTGGCGGGGGTGAAGTTGTCCGGATCTCCTAGTAGGTTGGGTGAGAATAGTGCTAGTAATGTAAGTGTAAGGAGTAGGGCTGCGAAACCTAACAGGTCTTTGTAAGAAAAGTAGGGGTGGAAGGAAATTTTGTCTGCGTCAGAGTTAAGTCCTATAGGGTTGTTTGAGCCTGTCTCGTGGAGGAATAGGAGGTGGAGTACAGTGGCGGCTGCAATAATGAAGGGGAATAAAAAGTGGAATGCAAAGAAACGGGTGAGAGTGGCGTTGTCTACTGAGAACCCTCCTCAAATTCATTGGACTAAGGTGTTACCGACATAAGGGATGGCAGATAAGAGGTTAGTAATGACGGTGGCTCCTCAGAAGGATATTTGTCCTCAGGGGAGAACGTAGCCAACGAAGGCTGTTATTATTACTAGGAGGAGGAGGATGACTCCGATATTTCAGGTTTCTTTGTAAAGGTAAGAGCCGTAGTAAAGCCCTCGTCCAATGTGGGCATAAATACAAATAAAGAAGAAGGAGGCGCCGTTGGCATGTATGTTGCGGATGAGTCAGCCGTAGTTTACGTCTCGGCAAATATGGGCAACGGATGAGAAGGCTGTGGCGATGTCTGATGTGTAATGTATGGCTAGAAATAGGCCTGTGAGAATTTGAGCAATAAGGCAGAGTCCGAGTAGCGAGCCGAAATTTCATCAAATGGAAATGTTGGAGGGTGCTGGGAGGTCAACTAGTGCGTCATTTGCGATTTTTAGGAGAGGATGAGTTTTACGTAAGCTAGCCATTGACGGGGTTTTTGTAGTTGAAAAAACAACGATGGTTTTTCAAGCCATAAGTCCTGGTTAAAACCCAGGCAAAAACTATGTGTTTTACTGTTGTTTGTTTCTTAATTTGTTGAATCGTGGGAGCGATTGCGGTTGCTTCTAATCCTTCCCCCTTTTTTGGTGCACTTGGGTTAGTGATGGTAGCGGGGGTTGGGTGTGGGATTCTTGTGGAATACGGAAGTCCTTTCTTGGCTCTGATTCTATTTTTAATTTATTTGGGCGGTATGCTGGTTGTATTTGCATATTCTGCAGCTTTGGCTGCGGAGCCTTATCCTGAGTCTTGGGTGAACCCAGCGGTTGTAGTCTACATGTGTTGTTACACAGTCGTTGTATTGGCAGGGGCTAACATGTTTTGGTATGAATGGACTGGGGTTTTATCGGGGTCAGCAGATGAATGAGGACCTTTTGGTATTTTTCGTGCTGACAATGGAGGGGTGGCAGTGATGTATTCAGAGGGGGGGTGGATGCTAGTTGTGGGGGCAGGTGTTCTTCTTTTGACTTTATTTGTAGTATTGGAGTTAACCCGGGGGTTAAGTCGTGGTACTCTTCGTGCTATTTAGATAAAGAAGATCAGTGCGGTAAATATAAGGGTGATGAGGAAAAAAATAAGGTAGGTTTTTACTAGGCCCCGTTGGATGTTACTTGTTGTGGTAATAAGGGGGGTAAGTTTGGCTGCGGTTTTTGGGCCTGATTTCTCTAGTCAGGTTTGGTCTACTATTTGGCTGGCAATGGATTGGCCTATTCCGAGGCTTATTGCAGGAGGGAACCGGTGCATGATTATTGGGAAGAAGCCGAGTATGTTGGAAAAGCGGAAGGTGGGGAGATAGGGGGCAGGTTTAAATTGTTTGCTTGTTAGGGAGGCGAGTTCAAGGGCAATTAATAAGCCTAAAATGGTTACGGTTAAAGCGGTTAGTTTGAGCATAAGGGGTATTGATATTACTGGTGTTTTTAGTGGAAGTAGGTTGGAGGTGATTAGGAGGCCAGCTACAATGCTTCCTCAGGCTAGTCGTTTGATAGGGTTAATGACTGCAGGGTTGTTTTCGTTGATGGGAGAAAGTGCATTAAACCGGGGGCGTCCTATTGAGACAAAGAAAATGACGCGTAAGCTGTAAATAGCTGTGAAGGAGGTGGCTAGGAGAGTCAAGGTAAGGGCCCAGGCGTTTAGGTGTGAGGTGTTGAGGGCTTCAATGATGGCGTCTTTAGAGAAGAAGCCTGCTAGGAAGGGGGTGCCTGTGAGGGCTAGGCTTCCAATGGTAAGGCAGGAAGAGGTAAAGGGGGTAAGGCGGTGTATGCCGCCTATTTTTCGGATGTCTTGTTCGTCATTAAGGCTGTGAATAATGGAGCCAGAGCATAGGAAAAGTATTGCTTTAAAGAAGGCGTGGGTGCAGATATGGAGAAATGCCAGTTGGGGTTGGTTTAATCCAATTGTTACTATTATCAGGCCTAGTTGGCTTGATGTTGAGAATGCAACAATTTTTTTGATGTCGTTTTGGGTTAAAGCACATGTGGCTGTGAATAGTGTGGTTAAGGCTCCAAGGCATAGACAGGTGGTGAGGGCGGTAGAGTTGTTTTCTAAGAGAGGGCTCATGCGTACTAGAAGGAAAATACCTGCAACGACCATAGTGCTGGAGTGGAGTAGGGCAGATACTGGTGTGGGTCCTTCTATAGCGGCGGGGAGTCAAGGATGTAACCCAAATTGGGCGGATTTACCTGTGGCGGCCACAATTAAGCCGAGTAGTGGGTAGGTGAGGTCAAAGTCTTTAGCGGTGGTAAAGATTTGTTGTAATTCTCATGAGTTAAGGTGAGACACCATTCATGCTATTGCAAAGATTAGACCAATATCCCCGACTCGGTTGTAGATTACTGCCTGTAGGGCAGCGGTGTTGGCATCTGCTCGGCCGTGTCATCAGCCGATAAGAAGGAAGGATATGATTCCTACGCCTTCTCATCCGATAAAGAGTTGGAATAGGTTGTTTGCTGTGACTAGAATAATTATTGCGATTAGGAAAATTAAAAGGTATTTAAAGAATCGATTTATGTTAGGATCGGCGTGTATATATCAGGATGCGAATTCTAGGATTGATCATGTGACATATAGGGCGACGGGTGTAAATATAATAGAGTAGTGGTCGAATTTCAGGCTAATGTTGATGTCAAAAGTTGATGTAGATATCCAGTTTCAAGAGGTAATAACAGTTTCTGCCCCTTGGCTAAGGAATAAGAAAAGGGGGAGAAGGCTGACAAGAAAGGCTAGTTTCACTGCTGTTTTTACATGTGTGAGGGCCCAGCTTTCTTTTTGGGGGAGGGGGCTAAAGGTTGTTAAGACAGGGAAGATAAGCAGGGAAAAAATAATGAGCAGACTTGAAGTTATTATAACGGAAGAGGTGTACATAGCTACTACTTGGAGTTGCACCAAGAGTTTTTGGTTCCTAAGACCAATGGATGAACTATTATCCTTTAGGAGCGGTGTTTATGGGGATAGCCCCGGAGTTCAACCGAGGGAAATGAAGCTTAGCAGGATTCATTTGTTAAGCGAACCTTCCTCGGTGGATAAGGGGGTTTTAACCCCTATTTTTAGAATCACAATCTAATGTTTTTGTTGAAACTACATCTACAACTGGTTCATCCTCAAATTAGTTCGGGCTTAAGAATGAGGAGAAGGAGGGGTAAGAGGTGGAGGGCTATGAGTAAATGCTCTCGCGAGTGGGAGGGGTCAAGGCCGATGATGTGTGAGGGGAGGGGGCCTCGTTGGGTTATTAAGAATATGTAGAGGGAATAGCTTGCAGTAATAAGGGTGCCACCTCCGGTTAGAATAATTGTTCATCAGGATCAGTTAAATAGGGAGGCGATGATTATTAATTCACCCATGAGGTTGGGGAGTGGGGGGAGTGCAAGGTTGGCGAGGCTGGCAATAAATCATCAAGCTGTTATAAGGGGAAGAATGATTTGCAGGCCGCGGGCTAGAAGCATGGTTCGACTGTGTGTTCGTTCGTAGTTTGTGTTGGCTAAACAGAATAGGGCGGAGGAGGTTAGTCCGTGGGCAATTATGAGGATTAGGGCTCCTGTAAATCCTCAAGGGGTTTGGATTAGAATTCCTCCTACTACAAGGCCTATGTGGCTTACTGAGGAGTAAGCAATTAGAGATTTCAGGTCGGTCTGGCGAAGACAGATCGAGCCTGTTATGATTACTCCTCATAATGCAAAGATGAGGAAGGGGTAGCTTAGGTCTTTGGTGAGGGGGTCTAATATAACGACTATTCGTATCATTCCGTAACCGCCTAGTTTTAAGAGTACTGCGGCAAGGACTATTGAGCCTGCAACAGGAGCTTCAACGTGTGCTTTAGGAAGTCAGAGATGGACGCCATACAGTGGTATTTTAACAAGGAATGCTAGTAGGCAGCCCGCTCATCATAGCTTATCGGTGTAGGATGATAGGTGAAGGGGGCAGGAGTATGGTAGGGTAAATAGAGAAAGTGTCCCGGTGTAATTTTGTAGAAGTAGGAGAGCAACGAGTAGGGGGAGGGAGCCTGCTAAGGTGTAGAATAAGAAGTAAACTCCTGCATTAAGACGTTCTGTTTGATTACCTCATCGGGTGATGAGAATCAGGGTTGGGATAAGAGTTGCTTCAAATATGACGTAAAACATAATTATTTCAGTTGCCCCGAAGGCTAAGATAAGGAAGATTTGGAGGGATGTTAATAGTGAAATATATATGCGCTGGCGGTTAATTGGTTCTGTTGCTGTGTGGTTTTGGCTTGCTAGGATTATTAGGGGGAGGAGTCAGCATGTGAGAACCAGTAGAGGTGTAGATAAAGGGTCTGTAGCTATGAATAGGTTTAGGGTGCATCAGCCTGTATCTATTGCGTGTTTTAGTCATGAAAGGCTAATTAATGCAATTAGTATGCTGTGGGTAAGGGTTGTAGGCCAAAGTCATTTGGTTGGGGTTAATCAGGCAGTTGGGATAAGTATTAGGGTGGGGATGAGGACTTTTAGCATTGTAGAAGGTTAAGGTTTTGAAGGTGGTCGGTTCCGTGAGTGCGAGCTGTTGCTACCAGTAGGGCGAGTCCTGCGCTTGCTTCACAGGCTGAAAAAGCTAGTAATAGTATGGGGGCTGCGCAGAGGCTTGTGGCGTTTAATTGGACAGTTCAGAGGGAGAGGGCTATAAATAGGGAGAGCATTATTCCTTCTAAACAGAGGAGGGCAGAGAGGAGGTGGGTTCGGTGAAATGCTAGGCCTGTTAGGCCTAGAATAAAAGCGGATGAAAAAGTAAAGTGCACAGGGGTCATTAGGTGATTATGGGGTCTAACCATAAGTGCTTGAGCCGAAATCAAATGTTTTTGTTAAACTAACCACTTATTCGGCTCAATCCAGTCCTCCTTGAAGTCACTCATAAATAAGGCCTAGGGTAAGGAGGGCAAGAACAATAGAGGCTCATAAAAAGGTAAGTGTGGGGGATGTTAGTTGATCTCCCCAGGGAAGTGGTAGTAAGAGGGCAATTTCTAGGTCAAATAGGAGAAACAAGATAGCGATAAGGAAGAATCGTAAGGAGAAAGGAAGTCGGGCTGTTCCTAAAGGGTCAAAGCCGCATTCATAGGGGGATAGTTTTTCATGGTCTGGGCTTATTGAGGGGAGTCAAAAGGATAGGATGGCTAGGGCGACCGATAGAATGAGAGCAATAGTGATAACAGTTGAGACTAAGTTCATTATCTTTCCTTGGGTTTTAACCAAGACCGGGTGATTGGAAGTCACTTATACTTATTTAATACTAGAAAGATTAGGAGCCTCATCAGTAGATAGAAATATATAAGAAAAGTCAGACAACGTCTACGAAATGTCAGTATCAAGCAGCTGCCTCGAACCCGAAATGGTGTTCGGATGTAAAATGGTATTGGATTTGTCGAAGTAAGCATACAGCTAGGAAAGTTGAACCAATAATAACGTGTAGACCGTGGAATCCGGTAGCTACAAAGAAGGTTGAGCCATAGACGCCATCTGCAATTGTGAAAGGGGCTTCGTAATATTCTAAGGCTTGTAGGAATGTAAAATAGAAGCCCAGGAGAATGGTTAGTGTAAGTGATTGGATGGCTTGTTTTCGTTCTCGTTCCATAATGCTATGGTGGGCTCAGGTTACAGTTACTCCTGATGCAAGAAGAACAGCTGTATTAAGTAGGGGAACTTCGAAGGGGTCTAGGGTGGAAATGCCTGTAGGGGGTCAGCAACCTCCTAATTCAGGGGTGGGGGCAAGACTTGAGTGATAAAAGGCCCAGAAGAAGCCTAGGAAGAAGAAAACTTCTGATGTAATAAAAAGAATTATTCCGTATCGAAGCCCTTTTTGTACAGGGGGTGTGTGGTGGCCTTGAAATGTGCCTTCTCGAATAATGTCTCGTCATCATTGGTATATTGTTAGAAGGAGTAAAATTGTGCCTAAAACAATGAGTGTTGTGGAGTGGAAGTGGAATCAAATTGCAAGTCCTGATGTTATTAGTAGGGCGGCGATTGCGCCTGTCAGGGGCCAGGGGCTTGGGTCAACTATGTGGTATGCATGTGCTTGATGTGCCATTAAATGTTTTCTTGTAGGTAAAGTGTTAGTAGTAGTACGAACACATAAGCTTGAATTATTGCTACGGCAACTTCTAGTAGTGTTAAGAGAACCAGGACTGTTGCTGTAAGAATAGCTACGGTTGGCATAAGTGGTAGGAGTACAAAGGCAGCTGTGGAAATTAATTGAATAAGTAAGTGACCAGCTGTTAGGTTAGCGGTTAGTCGAACACCTAAGGCTAGGGGGCGGATAAATAGGCTGATTGTTTCGATGACAATAAGTATAGGGATTAGGAGGTTGGGGGTGCCCTCTGGTAAAAGATGACCTAGTGCGTGATTTGGCTGGTTTCGTAATCCAATGATGACAGTGGCCAGTCAGAGGGGGACTGCAAACCCTAGATTAAGGGATAGTTGGGCGGTAGGGGTAAAAGTGTAGGGCAGGAGTCCGAGCATGTTGAGTGAAATTAAGAAGAGCATTAGGGAGGCTAGAAGGGTGGCTCATTTATGGCCGCTTACATTCAAGGGCAGGAGAAGCTGGTGAATAAAGCGATTGATGAATGCGCTTTGTAATGTAAGTAACCGGTTATTTAGTCATCGGGTTGTGGTTGTAGGGTATAGAATAGAGGGAAAGGTTAGTGCTAGTGCGATTAAAGGGATTCCTAGATATGTTGTGCTTATAAACTGGTCAAAAAAACTTACACTCAGGGTCAATTTCAAGAGGTTTTCTCTAGCTTTTGAGGCTTGAGGGAGGCGGGTTCGTGAGGGAAAGTATGGGCTGTTACTTTTTTGGGGAAGAAGATTAAGAATACTGCTCAAGCGAAGAGTAGTGTACCAAATCAGGGTAGTGGGAGGAGTTGGGGCATGTCGCTGAGGGTGGGCGGTAGTCACCAATCTCTAGCTTAAAAGGCTAGTGCTATTCCTTGCTTAGCTTCTTAGCGAGGCGTCTTGAAGTATGAATGAGGATCAGTTTTCGAAGTGTTCTAAGGGGACGACTTCCACTACGATTGGTATAAAGCTATGGTTTGCACCGCAGATTTCTGAGCACTGTCCGTAGAATACCCCTGGTCGAGATGTGACAAAGGCTGTTTGGTTGAGACGACCTGGGACGGCGTCTATTTTGACACCCAGGGCTGGTACTGCTCATGAGTGAAGCACGTCTTCAGCAGAGACTAGTACTCGAATTGGGGAGTCTAGGGGAACGACCATTCGGTGGTCGGCTTCTAGTAGACGGAATTGGCCTGGGGTTAGGTCTTGTGTGGGAATTATGTAGGAGTCAAACCCAAGGTCTTCATAGTCAGTATATTCGTAGCTTCAGTACCATTGGTGGCCCATGGCTTTGATTGTAATATGGGGGTCGTTAATTTCGTCTATTAGGTAAAGGATACGGAGGGAGGGAAGTGCAATTAGGATAAGGACTACTGCTGGGAGAATTGTTCAGATAATTTCAATTTCTTGGGAGTCTAGAATATATTTATTAGTTAATTTGGTGGAGACTATAGCGACAATAATATAAAGAACTAATGTGCTAATAAGAAAGACAATTATTAAAGCGTGATCGTGGAAGTGTAAAAGTTCTTCTATCACGGGTGAAGCTGCATCTTGTAAACCTAATTGTGTGGGATGTGCCATTGGTAATTTAAGACACGTGGGAGTTAAACCCACGAATACGCCTTGACAAGGCGGTGTAATAATCGGCTTTACTAGTGTCTTATAAAGAAAGTGACAGAACGGTTATGTGGTTGGCTTGAAACCAACACACGGGGGTTCAACTCCTCCCTTTCTCGTTTAGTATGGTCGAATTTGAACAAATGCGGGCTCTTCAAATGTGTGATATGGGGGAGGGCAGCCGTGGAGTCATTCTACGTTGGTCATGGTTAGTTCTACTGCAAGTACTTCACGTTTAGAAGCAAATGCTTCTCAGATGATGAAAAGGAATATAATTACGGCCACGAGTGAGATTATAGAGCCAATAGAAGAGACAGTATTTCAGAGGGTATAGGCGTCTGGGTAGTCTGAGTATCGACGAGGTATTCCGGCTAGTCCTAGGAAGTGTTGAGGGAAGAAGGTGAGGTTTACACCTACAAACATAATGCCAAAGTGGATTTTTGTTCAGGTGCTATGAAGAGTGTAGCCTGTAAATAGTGGGAATCAGTGTACAAAGGCAGCTACAATGGCAAACACGGCTCCCATTGAGAGTACATAGTGGAAGTGGGCAACGACATAGTATGTATCGTGTAAGACAATGTCGAGTGAAGAATTAGCTAGGACAATTCCCGTTAGACCCCCTACTGTAAAGAGGAAAATAAAGCCGAGTGCCCATAGGAGGGGGGTTTCTCATTTAATGGACCCTCCATGAAGCGTAGCCAATCAGCTGAAGACTTTAACGCCAGTGGGGATTGCAATAATTATAGTAGCTGATGTAAAGTAAGCACGTGTGTCTACGTCTATTCCAACCGTAAACATGTGATGTGCTCATACAATGAATCCTAGAAGGCCAATTGCCATTATGGCTCAAACTATTCCTATATAGCCAAATGGTTCTTTTTTACCGGAATAATATGCAACGATGTGGGAGATCATTCCGAAGCCAGGAAGAATAAGAATATAAACCTCTGGGTGGCCGAAGAATCAAAATAAGTGCTGGTAAAGAATCGGGTCTCCCCCTCCGGCTGGGTCAAAGAAAGTGGTATTAAGGTTACGATCAGTGAGTAGCATTGTGATGCCGGCGGCAAGGACGGGAAGGGAAAGGAGTAGGAGTACTGCTGTAATCAATACTGCTCACACAAATAAAGGTGTTTGGTATTGAGAGGTAGCAGGAGGTTTCATGTTAATGATGGTTGTGATAAAGTTGATTGCGCCTAGAATTGATGAAATACCCGCTAAATGTAGTGAGAAAATAGTTAAGTCTACTGATGCACCTGCGTGGGCTAGGTTTCCGGCCAGGGGTGGGTAGACTGTTCAGCCAGTGCCAGCACCGGCTTCTACACCAGAAGAGGCAAGAAGAAGCAGAAAGGATGGGGGAAGGAGTCAGAAGCTTATATTATTCATTCGAGGGAATGCTATGTCTGGGGCACCGATTATAAGTGGAATAAGTCAGTTTCCAAAGCCACCAATCATAATTGGTATTACTATAAAAAAGATTATTACAAAAGCATGTGCTGTAACAATTACATTATAGATCTGGTCGTCGCCTAGTAGAGCTCCCGGCTGGCTTAGCTCAGCTCGAATTAGTAGGCTAAGGGCTGTTCCTACTATTCCCGCTCAGGCACCAAATACAAGATAAAGGGTGCCAATGTCTTTGTGATTAGTCGAGAAAAATCAACGTGTGATGGCCACAGGTAGGATGGCTGAATGTTTAAGCGGTGGATTGTAGCCCCATGGACAGAGGTTTAATTCCTCTTCTTACCAAGCCCTGAGGTGTTTTAACATATTAGATTGCAAATCTAAAGAAGCAAGCTGGACGTTTGCCGGGGCTTTCCCCCGCCTATTAGTTGTTAAACTAGGCGGGGGAAAGATAGATAGATGCTCGCTGGTTTGAGCGCTTAGCTGTTAACTAAGAGTTTGCAGGATCGAAGCCTGCCTGTCTAGAAGGCTTTAGCTTAATTAAAGTGTCTGTTTTGCATACAGAAGATGTGGGTTAGTGTCCTGCAAGTCTTATCAGGGGCTGGGAGATTTTAACTCCCGCTTAGGGCTTTGAAGGCTCTTGGTCTGATGCTATCCTAAGCCCCTATAGAATGGACAGTGTCATAATAGTGGGGGTAAGTGGGAGTAGGGAGATTGTTATTGTAGTTAGGGTGGCAAGTGGAAGTGTTAGTTGTAGGGATGGGAGACGTCATGGGGCAGTGCCTGTTACGTTATTAGGAGATATGGTGAGTGTTATGGCATATGTTAGTCGTAAGTAAAAGTACAGGCTTAATAGGGCAGTTAGTGCAGTTAGTGTAGCGATAGGTGCTAGTTCTTGTTTGGTAAGTTCTTGAAGGATAAGTCATTTTGGCATGAAACCTGTTAATGGTGGAAGGCCTCCTAGTGATAGTAAAATGAGGGGGGTAAGGGTGGTTAGTGCGGGGGCTTTTGCTCAAGAGGTGGCGAGTATGTTAATGTTTGTTGATTTGTTTAGTTTAAACACGAGAAATGTTGAGGATGTTATGATTAGGTATGTAATTAGGGTTAAGAAGGCTAAGGAGGGTGAGAATTGTAGAATTAAAATTATTCAGCCTAAGTGGGCTGTAGAGGAGTATGCTAGAATTTTCCGGAGCTGTGTTTGATTCAGCCCTCCTCAGCCACCAACTAGGGTTGAGGTAATACCGAGTATTACTAAAATTAGGGGGTTGGTGGGTTGAATTTGAAGGAGTAGGGCGAAGGGTGCCAGTTTTTGTCAGGTTGATAGAATGAGACCTGTAGTTAAGTCTAACCCTTGGAGTACTTCGGGTAGTCATGTGTGTAAAGGTGCGAGGCCAATTTTTAGGGAGAGGGCAAGAATAACTATTGTAATTGAGAGGGGGTGGGTTATTTGTAGGATGTCTCATTGGCCTGTTAGTCAGGCGTTGGTAGTACTGGCAAACAGAAGGGTAGCTGCTCCTGTTGCTTGAGTGAGGAAATATTTTATGGTGGCTTCAACTGCTCGGGGGTGGTGTTGTTGGGCTATAAGGGGGAGGATGGCTAGGGTGTTGATTTCTAAGCCTATTCAGGCAAAGAGTCAATGGGAGCTTGTGAGTGTGATGGTGGTTCCCAGTCCAAGGCTAAATAGTAAGATAGCTCAAATATATGGATTCATTAGTAAAGGCAGGGTTTTAACCTGCATGTTTGGGGTATGGGCCCGAAAGCTTAATTAGCTGACCTTACTTAGGAAGTGGTGTAATGGAAGCACTAAGAGTTTTGATCTCTTCAGTTAGGGTTCGAATCCCTTCTTTCTAAGGAGCTGGAGGGGTTCTAACCCTCATGATTCACTCTATCAAAGTGGTCCTTTATTTCAGGCACAGTTCCGGGGTTAAATTTGAGGGGGAAGTCCAGCTAATGCAATGGGGAGCGCGAGGTGTCAGATAACCAAAGCTAGTGTGAGGGGAAGAAAGTTTTTTCAGATTAAATGTATTAACTGGTCGTATCGGAATCGAGGGTAGGAGGCTCGAACTCAGAGGAAGAGTAGGGAGAGGAGAGCTGCTTTTGTTATTAAATTTATGGCTGTTATTTCAGGGGTGGTGGGGATGTGAGAGGCTCCCAGGAAAAGGGTGGCAGAGAGGGTGTTTATAAGGAGGATGTTTGCGTACTCTGCTAAGAAAAACAAGGCGAAAGGGCCTCCTGCATATTCTACATTAAAGCCTGAGACTAGTTCTGATTCGCCTTCGGTTAAGTCGAAGGGTGCTCGGTTTGTTTCGGCTAATGTAGAAATATATCATATTGCGGCTAGGGGTCAGGTTGGTAATAGGAGTCAGACAGTTTCTTGAGCTGTATTGAAGGTTTGTAGGGTGAAGCCTCCTGTAAAAATAATTGCGTTTAAAAGAATTAAGCCTAGGCTGACTTCGTAGGAGATAGTTTGTGCTACGGCTCGTAGTGCCCCAATGAGGGCGTATTTTGAATTTGATGCTCAGCCTGAGCCTAAGATAGAGTATACTGCTAGGCTGGATAGTGCTAGGATGAAGAGGATTCCCAGGTTTAAATCTAGGATGGGGTATGGTATAGGGAGGGGGGCTCATAGAGTAAGGGCAAGAGTAAGGGCTAATATTGGGGCGAGAAGAAATAGGATGGGGGAGGCAGTTGAAGGGCGGATGGGCTCTTTGGTAAATAATTTTACTCCGTCGGCGATTGGTTGTAGTAGACCGTAAGGCCCTACGATATTAGGGCCTTTTCGAAATTGTATATACCCGAGGACTTTTCGTTCCACTAGTGTGAGGAAGGCAACGGCTAGGAGAACGGGAATGATGTAAGCTAAGGGGTTTACAATGTGGGTAAAGAGTGTTGAGATCATAGTTGGGGAGAGGATTTGAACCTCTGTACAAAGGGCTTAGGCCTTTTGCAATATTACCGGGCTCTGCCACACCAACATGTCGTTTTCTCAGACAAGGGGATGATGCCCCTTTGCCTGATTGAGCTGTTTTCATTAGGTAGGGGTGAGGCATATCTTAGACATGGGCCCCTTCTTTTCGGTCCTTTCGTACTAGAAAAGATTGTTTCATAGATAGAAACCGACCTGGATTACTCCGGTCTGAACTCAGATCACGTAGGACTTTAATCGTTGAACAAACGAACCCTTAATAGCGGCTGCACCATTAGGATGTCCTGATCCAACATCGAGGTCGTAAACCTCCTCGTCGATATGGGCTCTAAGAGGAGATTGCGCTGTTATCCCTAGGGTAACTTGGTCCATTGATCGGCATTGCCGGATCTTATTGGTCAGAAATTCTGTTAATTAGAGCTGTCACTCTTGGTTGTGAATGTGGTACGTTCAGTCCTTGCGGGGGTTTTATATTTCTCCGCGGTCGCCCCAACCGAAGACATTAGGGCAGGGGTCAGTTTATTCGAATCCCGTGTGTGGGGTATTAATGCTGATCTGCTTTAGTGTCTAAAGCTCCATAGGGTCTTCTCGTCTTATGTATTTATCCCCGCTTCTGCACGGGGAGATCAATTTCATTGACTTGAAAGAGGAGACAGTCAAGCCCTCGTTATGCCATTCATACAGGTCCCTATTTAAAAGACAAGTGATTGCGCTACCTTCGCACGGTCAAAATACCGCGGCCGTTAAACATATAGTCACAGGGCAGGCGGGACCTCTTATACTTTCGGTTTAGCAAGAGGCGATGTTTTTGGTAAACAGGCGAGGCTGAGTGTGTTTGCCGAGTTCCTTCTCTTTCTTTTAGTCTTTCCCTAGGAGCATACCTGTGTAGGGGTAACGGTTGTCTGTTTGGGTGTTTTTCTGGTTGTTTTATTTATAGCTCAGTTCCCTCTGTTGTTTGGGTCCGTTAAGGTTCGGTGGGTTGTCCGTTTCCGATTTACATGTATGCAGGGAGAGGGCCGTTAGGCCCTCCTATATACTGATTTTAGCAGGATCGCTCCCATGTTTGCATGGGACGGCCCAGTGGGATAAGGGGAGTAAGAAGTGGTGGTCGAAACTTGGGGCCTGTGATGATGTGTGTTTGAGCTTTAACGCTTTTTAATGGGATGGCTGCTTTCAAGCCCACCCTAACTTGCGGCCTTAATTAATTATGATCTTTATCCTCCTATAAAAGTTGTATCTTGTTTCTAAGGGGCTGTACCCCCTTAGACTAACTCTCCTGGTTTCTTATAGAATCTGTTGGGACAGAGGGGGTTGGAGAAGGAAGAAGCCGGGAGGCTGAACTTTTATCCAGTTATTGGGCAACCAGCTATTACTAAGTTCGGTAGGTTTATCACCTCTACTCGAAGGTCTTCCCACTCTTTTGCCACAGAGACGGGTTGGCCCTATTGATTAGGCTGCCTTGGAGTAGCTCACAAAGTTTCGGGTGGTCAAACTAAAGTGCTCTTTGCTTGGGTTACACTGGCTAAATCATGATGCAAAAGGTACGAGTTAAAATCTCTGCTTTTTTAGGCTTCACTTGTTTGTTTCATTTAGTTTTTCAGCATTCCCTTGCGGTACTTTCTCTATCGCTCCGTTGTTCCTTTTCTGTCACCCATACTAAGGGGGAAAAATGGTTTGTTTATGGTGAGTGTTGGTGTCTTTGGGTTTAGTTACTGTGTCTTGTTGTTTTTAATTGGTTGGGCTAGCGAGTCGGTATCAGGACAACTCGAATTGAACGAGTATTTCCTACGTGTAAAGAAGGTGTTCTGCTTTGAACTATGTCCTGGTTTTGCCAAGTGCACCTTCCGGTACACTTACCATGTTACGACTTGCCTCCCCTTTACTAATGTAAGGTTTTAAGTTAAGTTGTGGGTAAACGTTCGGGGAGAGTGACGGGCGGTGTGTGCGCGCTTCAGGGCCGGTTTCAGCAGAACACTCTATTTTCTGCTTACTGCTAAATCCTCCTTCTAGATACACGTTTCAGTAATATTATCCGTAATTACCTGTAATAGGGAATGTAGCCCATTTCTTCCCTTTTCATACGCTACACCTCGACCTGACGTTTTGGGTTGTACTAATTGTGCTTACTAAGGGGCCTTCATAGGGTAAGCTGACGACGGCGGTATATAGGCGGAGAGAACAAGAAAAGGTGAGGTTGAACGGGGGTTATCGGTTTTAGAACAGGCTCCTCTAGGTGGGTCTAAAGCACCGCCAAGTCCTTTGGGTTTTAAGCTGTTGCTCGTAGTTCCCGGGCGGATAGTGGTTGTATAAGGCTATCAATGTTTAGGGCAAAGCATAGTGGGGTATCTAATCCCAGTTTGTGCCTTGGCTTTCGTGGGTTCAGGTGAGATAAAGCCACCTTCGTGGATGTACTTCTTACTTTCGTAAGCGTATAACAGCTTAGTAAGCGTTCGGCTTTAGTGTTTATTATTCCTTAACCACGCTTTACGCCGGAGCTTGTCAACTTGGGCTTCTCGTATAACCGCGGTAGCTGGCACGAGTTTTACCAGCCCTTTTAACCATAACTAAGTCAAGTTTGCACTTATTGGCTTAATGTCTGTCACTGCTGAGTTCCCTTGGGGGTGTGGCTGAGCAAGGTGTTGTGGGCTATAAGGGCATGTGCCTGATACCAGCTCCTTGTTCCCGGATGGGGGACTGTGGGGCATTCTCACGGGGGTGCGGATACTCGCATGTGTAAATCTGGTTAAAGCTGACAGGAAAGTCAGGACCAAGCCTTTGTGTTTTCGAGGCATTTCTAGGGCCCATCTTAACATCTTCAATGTTATGCTTTATTTAAGCTACGAAAAC